ACCGTTGTTTCCATCTTTCTTTTCCTGGACTACTGGGACTCTATCTTGATCCTGTGGCGATTTTGCATGCATATATAAGGACAAGTAATGTTTGACCTACCCCTAACGGTCAAAGCGAGCCCTATTCTGAATAAAATAGGTTTTAAATAAAATGGATCTCCCCAGGTAGGATTCGAACCTACGACCAATCAGTTAACAGCCGACCGCTCTACCACTGAGCTACTGAGGAAAAAAGAGGGTTAGATCCGATAGACGTTAAAGACTCTTGTTCTTTGGACCGACCCATGAACATGCATGAACTATTGAGAAACTAAATAAGGTTTTTCCGTAACTCTTGGAACTTTGTGTACACCCCACCCTAGAGTTATTGAACTATAAATACAATAAGATCTATTATTATTATTACTACCATTCAATTCTTTTCTTACTTTAAAAAGTTATAATTCGATTATATAGAAGCTTGAAATAAAGAGATCATTTTTAGATTTAGATAAAGGAGGATTGGCGGGTGAAAATAGCAGTTTACGGAAAAGGCGGAATCGGTAAATCAACGACTAGTTGTAATATCTCAGTCGCCCTAGCAAGACGTGGTCAAAAAGTGTTACAGATTGGGTGTGATCCCAAACACGATAGTACTTTCACTCTTACAGGATTTCTAATACCTACAATTATAGATACTTTACAATCCAAAGATTATCATTACGAGGATATTTGGCCCGAAGATGTAATTCACAAGGGTTATGGAGGGGTGGATTGTGTGGAAGCAGGGGGTCCACCCGCAGGAGCCGGATGTGGAGGATATGTGGTGGGAGAAACTGTGAAGTTGTTAAAAGAATTAAATGCATTTTACGAATATGATATTATATTATTCGATGTATTAGGCGACGTGGTTTGTGGAGGTTTTGCCGCTCCATTGAACTATGCAGATTATTGTATAATAATTACAGATAATGGATTCGATGCATTATTTGCAGCTAATCGTATTACTGCCTCTATAAGGGAAAAAGCTCGTACACATCCACTCCGATTAGCAGGCTTGGTTGGAAATCGTACATCTAGAAGAGATCTTATCAATAAATATGTAGAAGCCTGTCCAATGCCCGTAATAGAAGTATTACCTATTATCGAGGATATCCGAGTTTCCAGAGTAAAGGGTAAAACCTTATTTGAAATGGTTGGATCTGAACCATCCCTTAACTATGTGTGTAAATATTATCTAGATATAGCAGATCAAATATTGTCCCAACCAGAAGGTATTGTCCCAAAAGAGATTCCAGATCGGGAATTATTCAGTTTACTCTCTGATCTTTATCTAAATCCCATTGGTGGTGGGGGACAGAAAAAAAAGAATCAGGAGAATTTACTTGGGTTTACGAGAATTTAGAATCAACAATTAATTCACAATTCGTTGTAAATTTGATTCTTTCTTCTTATTATCCTTTTTATTCATTATTTCTTTTCCTTATTTATCCCCAGCCATTTATTCTTCCCCTCCCTATTATGCCGGCCAAAATTGATGAAACTATAACTTTTGAATGTGAAACGGGTAATTATCATACTTTTTGTCCCATTAGCTGTGTATCCTGGTTGTATCAAAAGATTGAAGACAGTTTCTTTTTGGTAGTGGGCACAAAAACATGTGGTTATTTTTTGCAAAATGCACTTGGAGTTATGATTTTTGCAGAACCCCGCTATGCAATGGCAGAATTAGAAGAAGGGGATATCTCGGCCCATTTGAACGATTATGGGGAATTGAAAACACTTTGTATTCGGATAAAAAAAGATAGAGACCCCAGCGTCATCATATGGATAGGCACTTGTACTACAGAAATAATAAAAATGGATTTGGAAGGTATGGCACCCAAGTTGGAATATGAAATTGGAGTACCAATTTTAGTGGCAAGAGCAAATGGACTGGATTATGCTTTTACTCAAGGGGAAGATACTGTGTTAGCTGTAATGGCACATCGTTGTCCAGAACAGGAATTCCCCGTTGGTGAATCAAAAAAAACTAGAACAAAAACAAATTTATTCCCTTTTCCTCTTCTTAAGGAAAAGAAATTGGTAGAATATGCAAATCATCCTCCCTTAGTTCTTTTTGGGTCTTTACCTTCAAATTTGGTCTCTCAACTTAATACAGAATTAAGACGCCAATTCATCAAGGTATCGGGTTGGTTGCCCGCTCAGAGATATGCCGATCTTCCATCACTGGGTGGTGGAGTTTATGTTTGTGGCGTTAACCCATTTTTGAGTCGTACAGCAACAACTTTGATAAGACGAAAAAAATGTGAATTAATCGTAGCTCCTTTTCCTATTGGTCCGGACGGAACGCGTGCTTGGATCGAAAAGATTTGTCCTGTATTTGGTATTGAGACCCAGAGTCTAGAGGAAAGAGAGGAACGGATATGGGAGAGTTTAAAGGATTATCTTGATTTGGTACGCGGGAAATCTGTATTTTTCATGGGAGATAATCTCCTAGAAATATCTCTAGCAAGATTCTTAATCAGATGTGGTATGATCGTTTATGAAATTGGTATTCCATATATGGATAAACGGTATCAAGCTGCTGAATTAGCACTTTTAAAAGATACATGTATAAGAATGTGTATATCAATACCACGAATTGTGGAGAAACCAGACAATTCGAATCAGATACGACGTATGCGCGAGCTACAACCCGACTTAGCCATCACCGGAATGGCTCATGCTAACCCGTTAGGGGCGAGAGGAATTGGTACTAAATGGTCAGTTGAATTTACTTTTGCCCAGATTCATGGATTTGCCAATGCGAGAGATGTACTTGAATTGGTTACCCGCCCTCTACGACGTAACGAAAATTTAGATAACTTGGATCGGACCACCCTGGTCAGAAATACAAACGAGTTCTATACCAGTACTCCTACTCCTAGATAAAATAACAGAGAATATTTGTATTAATAGCATATGTATATATCCAGATGTTATAATATCTATTCAAAATCGATTTTCTATTTTCAATATGTTAGATATTGGAATCTATTCTGTTAAATCCAATTTATGGATGTATAAAATGATAACTATTCCTATCTGTATCTCCCATATATATATGGGGGATACCAGATCTATTTATTCTATTCCTATTTCCCATTCTTTTATTTCGATCAAAAAGGAGTTTCGATATGATAAGAGTACTTGGTCTACTATGGGATCCATTATCATCATGGATAGAAGTCTCAGGTCCGATCATTTTATTTGGGCTATATTATGGATTTCTCACTACATTGCCTTTTGGTCCTTCTAAAATATATTCGATGAGATCTTTCTTTTTGGGAGAAACTCTCTATGGTATAATAGCTATAAGTGGTTCTATTACGGGACAATTAATAGTCTTTTTGTCCATGTACTATTCGCCCATCTATGCAGCGTTGTGGAAACCTCACGCAATAACTTTATTGGTCGTACCATACATGTTTTTTCGTTTTTATAAAATGAACAAAGAACCTTCAAGTTCTGAATCTCTGCACCCCATAAATTCGATCAACAATCCAAAAATTATAAGTCTATTTATGAGTGGTCTAATTCTTCAATTGTGTAATCCCATTATTTTAGCAAATCCCGTATTAACAAGACTGGTGAACCTCTTTCTTTTTCGTTACGGCGGTAATATATCATTTGTGATAAGTAGTTTTTGCGGTTGGTTGGGTGGTCATATTCTATTCATAATTTTGACAAAATTGGTATCTTTCCGTATAGAACGTAATTCACCTATCAATTATACTATATTAAAACGTTATATCCATCGAACCTTTAGTCTACTTCTTCTTTCTTATTGTTCATTCTATTTAGGTAGAGCTCCATCACCTTTTCTTAAAAAGAGAAATAATGACGCCAAAAATGATCGCTCTGTGACTAGCCACTCTGTGGCTATAGATGATATCTCTGTGGCTATAGATGATATCTCTGTGGCTATAGATGATAGCTCTTTGGCTATAGATGAAGATGATAGCTCTTTGGCTATAGATGATAGCTCTTTGGCTATAGATGAAGATGATAGCTCTTTGGCTATAGATGATAGCTCTTTGGCTATAGATTCAAAAAAAATTAAAGGACTTAAGAAGGAAGAAAAATTATCATGGTTCAAGCGACCATGGCCCATTATGTTCTTTGATCATAATAGAGCTTATCGGCCAATACGATATATCGGGAATAGCCCATTTACTCGACTAGGTCCTGTGAGGACCGAAGTCTCTCAATATTTTTTTGGCACATATTTGAGTGATGGAAAACAAAGAATCTCTTTTACGTTTTTACCTAGTGTATTGGTTCTTGGGGAAAAGCTCGATAAATATAGATATCTTTCAGGTATTTCTTGCTCATCTGAGGATCCTTATCATAGATGGATCCATACCATTAAAAGAAGAAGAGATTATTTAGGGAATGAATTTTTGGATCGAGTGAAAGCTCTAAGCAATGGATCTCCTGTTGGAAATGTTATGGAAAGTAGAGTTCAATTCTCCAATTCTGAGGGAGATTCTTTTACTGAAATGTATGATCCATTCCTTAATGGGGCATTCCGTGGAACAATTAACAAAATTGAGTCCCCCCGAATGCTGAACGATTCGATCATTTCGAATCTTTCGGATTTTACAGAGGTATTTATGAAAGACCGTAAAGAGGGATTACCAAATGATCCATTTGGGCATGGGTACCATATCTCTCATCATTGGCAGGAATTGGAACACGAAAGCTTTCGACTACCCTGGGAACCCTTACCTACAGATACTGTTCGTTCGCTCATTCCGATCACTAAATCATCGAAAAGAGTAAAAGTTGAACCTATTTCGAAACGGCTTTTAGCAGAACGAATAATTCCAAATCAAGCAAGGAAGATCTTTGAAGAATATTTGTCGAATATAGATTCTTCGGATATAGATTATTCTTTTGGTAACCTGATCTATCCAAAAGATTTGTTGGAAATGCCTTCTGATCAGATTCAAGAGATCTATGCAAAAGAGGATGATTCGTTGATACATTTATTGTGGTTGGAAATAGCCCTTCGAGTAGCCTATATAGATATTGTACCGGAAATTGCTTCATGTAATGAACGAATCTACACAAACTATTTGGTAAATATTTACAGCCGAATCGACGGTAGAAACGTTGCACCCACAGGTACCATAAAATGGGAATTGATTCTTTATCTTTTTACTACGGAAGAAAAGGTTACTTCGGAACAGAATTTACTTTTCGAGTCTTTGGCGCAACACGAGTGGACAATACTACGGAAATTTCGTGGAAATGTATCTACGGATGATTCAACGCAAACAAAAGATTTTATTACCCTTTACAGGGAAATACTATTAAAAGAACCTCTCCAAATTAGAGAGATCCGGAAACATGTGCCTCGATGGTCCTCTGGTTTGATGATGGGCGACTATGATGAGCTAACCGCAGTTTTAGCCACAACGAATAGGGTTCGTTCAAGAAAGGTCAGAAGTACGCTGACTTTTCGTCTTGGGCAAAGAAAAATAGTTATGAAACGTTATTTTCCCGAGTCAGATTATCGCCGGTCCTTAATCGTAGGATCCATACGTGCTCAAAGACGTAAAATTATGATATGGAAGGGGATACAACCGAATGTACATTCCTTTTTCTTTTTGGTAAGAATGGAAATACCCACTTATCCTAAAGATTATTACGACACGCCCGATTCTGATAGAGTTTATACAGAACAAACCAAGAAAGAAATTAGGAAAAAAATCCAGAGATCCAAAGAATTTGAGCCGGTCCCCTACAGTCTGACAATCGTTGAGTCCTTATGTGCACTGTGGTCGGAATTGAACCATTTAAGAGGTTTATTATTAGTGGCTCAATCAATTCTTAGAAAACGTATAATATTACCATCGCTTATAATAGCCAAAAATATTGGTCGTATATTAATATTTCAAGTCCCCGAATTTTCCGAAGATTGGGAAGAAATGAGGAGAGAAGTGCATATAAGATGCGCTCCTGATGGTACCGAATTTTCCCAAACAGAATTCCCAGACAAATGGAAAAAAAATGGTATGCAGATAAAGCTTCTATTTCCTTTTCGTTTGAAGCCTTGGCATAGATCCAAACCCCGATTTGAAAAAAGATTGCGTTGGAGTTATTTAACGACCCTTGGATTGGAAACTGACGTACCTTATGGTGATCCAAACCCAAAGCTAGGGCCTTTTTCCCAATTTTTGAAACCTATCTTCAAAAAATTGATCTTCAAAAAATTGAAAAGAGGATTTCTCATTTTCAAAAGATTGAAAAGAGGGTTGAGGAGAGAATTTATTATCTTCAAAAAATGGAAGAGACGATTGATGGGATCTACAGGAATAGGACGCGTTCCACGAGTTAGATATATAGACAAGAGTGAACTGAATGACCGGATACAAAATAAATTACTGAGTGAGACTACCTCTATGGGTAGTGCAAATGATTCACCAGAAGTTAATGATCAATTTGGATATGGAACCCGAACAATTAATGTTAAAGATCCAGATGATCGGACGACCACAATGAAGGAACGGATCGAATCTATCGCGATCATAAATAGCTCTCCTATAACTAGAATGTCTCTGGTGGATTCAGAGATTAATACCGGATCGAAGGGGAGTTTTAATATGTCGGGATCAACATTAAAAAAGCGATTGGTTCAGATTCGGCGAATACCTGGTCGATTTCGAAATAAAAGTGTCCAATTAATCCGAAAAAGCTTCTATTCAATGAAATTTTTGAAACTTTTTATCAAAAATGACCGAGATCTTTTACCAAGTGTTATTCATTTCATCGGGTCAAATATTCAATTTTGGATTCGATCCGCTTGGATCCGATCCACGGGGAATATAGCAACAATTTACGGACGAATATTCATTCTCAATAATGATATTTCAAGAAGAAATAGAGATAAAATTACCAACTACTATTTGATCAACGAAAAAATACAAGATTTTGAAATTCGTCCTGATCGAAACATGTGCTCAATGTCCCAAGCATATGTATTTCACAAGATATGGCAGATAAAGACAATGAACAGGTCCTATTCAAAGTATTTATTAGAATCTCGAGCCCAAACATCATATCCCTTGATAAAAAATAAGATCAAAGAATTCTTAGATATACAAAGAATATTGGATCACGAGAAACCACAAGATCTGAAGGAGAATGACTGGAAACAATGGTTGAAATGTTCTGACCGGTACCATTTATCCCCACAGATATGGTCTAGTATAAACCCACGGAAATGGAGAAATAGAGTCAGTAAGCAATGTACGTGCTATGAAGAACGATTAATTCCCTATGAACAACAAAAAGATTCTATATTTGCAGCTGTGATGGAACCTTCTTTGAAACTACTTCGGAAAATGAACAAACGTTACAGATACGATCTCTTATCATATAGTTATCTCGATTCGACAAAAGATTCGGATATTCTCAATTCGACAAAAGATTCAGATATTCTCAATTTGGCAAAAGATTCAGATATTAACGAACCACCAGTACAACCTGATATACCAAATGATCAAGATATTACCGATCGTGAAGGAATTCTCAGGAAAAAGTTGATTCGTGATATCCTCGAGGAGGATTGGAAGGGTACCGATTTCAATATCGTGAATGGTCATCGTTCTATTATTGATATTTACGATGCTATACGTTCTTGTACTTACAATCATACAACAATGATTGACAGGCAGAAGACTGATTTTATTACGAATCAGCAGGGGATTGATGAGGCGCGAAAAGCCAATGTTAGCATTATGGATTCTCCGGAAATCGAGAAGAGAGGATCCGGATTAGATCTAAAATTCTGGTTATTCCCGGAACTTTTGGGAATCCATAATATATATGACACTAAATCGAAGCCCGTACCAAGAAAATCGTTTTTACGAGAAGAACGAGACCGGAAAAAGATGGAGGAAGAAGAACGGAAGGAAACAACAAATGTTATGGAACAAGGAATAGGTGCTAGATCATATGTTCAGAACAAAAAAGGAAAAGAGCATAATCGGAACGATGAATATGGTGAAGTAGAAGACCAACAAACTGGTGAAGTAGAAGACCAACAAATTGGTGAAGTAGAAGATCAACAAACTGGTGAAGTAGAAGATCAACAAACTGTTGAAGTAGAAGACCAACAAATTGGTGAAGTAGAAGATAAACAAACTGGTAAAGTAGAAGATAAACAAACTGGTAAAGTAGAAGATAAACAAACCGGTAAAGTAAAAGATCAACGAACTCATAAAGTTCTTGTTCAATACAAAACGGTACAAGCTATAGGGGAAGAAAGTGTATTAAAGCTGTCGAATATTTGCAGGGTTATGTCCGGAATTAAGGATACAGACCAATATCTTTGGACCAATATCCAAGAGCGAAATGTTAACCTGAATCTAATGTTCCTTCTTCTGAAGAAGGATAGCAATGAAAATGAAATACGGGAAGATGATCTTATTCAGGGGGATGTTCCGAGAAAGGTAAGCAGCGGAAATGAAATATGGGAAGATAAAAAAATAATAGTCTCCGAACCATATCGTTTATCAAGCATACCGAATGACCAATTCCTGATGTATAAAATCATAAGTATTTCATTGAAGTTTCAAAATAGAGCTCGGGAATGGATGGATGGAAATCTTTATGATGGATCTGTGCAACGCGGGGAAATTATGGGGGATGGAAAAAACATTTTGAGTTCCCTCAATTTAGAAGATATTTTGCTTCCAAAACGTCGCAGAGAATTTAGAATCCTGAATCGGTTTGATCCAGAAAACGATCATGCGGGATTTTCTAATGGAAAAGAAATAGACATACAAAATGACGAAGAACTCATGGGAAGAGACCAACATCTTAGCGCAGATACAACACAAAAAATTAAACGTTTTCTTTGGCCTAGTTATCGATTAGAGGATCTTATTTGCATGAATAGATATTGGTTCAATACAAATGATGGGAGTCGATCCGCAATGTTGAGAATACGTATGTATCCCCTAACTTTCAATTGATAGATTTTTTGTTTTAATTACGTTTTCATCGAAAGAATAGATTTATTCAATGGAGTTTCAGGATATCGCCAAAATTGAACCAATCTGTTCGTTTCATCAATGTGAAAACATTCTACCTCTCGTATCGTATTTTGCCATAGGTCCAAAACCAGATATTCCTCCAAGAAGATAGAAAGAATCCGACCAATTTTTATTCAATAGAAATGGTCGGAATGAATCAGAATTCTTATATGGACCATGAAAATGAAAGAATGGATCTAATTCTTTTTTCTGACTCGAAGAAAAAAAAAAAAAAAAATTCCATTCAACTCCGGGAAAATTTGTTTTTTTATGATCAAGAATTTATCCATTAGTTCGTCTCTGATTCCTGATAAACAGAGAGGATCTGTTGAATCTCAGGTATTTTATTTAACCAATCGGGTCCTAAGACTTACCCAACATCTGCAATTGCATGGAAAAGACTATTCTTCCCAAAGAGGTTTGTGGAAAATTTTGGGCAAACGTAAGCAACTTTTGGTTTATCTCTACAAGAGGGATAAACTTCGTTACGATGATTTAATCGGTCGATTAGGTATTCGTGGGCTAAAAACCCGTTAATTTGAAAGTTTTCAATTCCCATTTTTAGAGATCCCGAATCCCAATTAGTCGTTCTTTTTTTCTCATTTATAATATGATCATGCTTGCTACAGAGAAAGACCCCCTGATGGTAAGTATGGGTTCTCATTATCCATCGATGCACGGTGTTCTTCGACTTATTACTAGATAGTCAAAATGTTATTGACTGTGAACCTCTACTCTATCAGATTATTTACATAGGGGGAAGGATTGATAAAATTGTTTCTAATCGAACAATTGTTCAATATCTCCCCTATGTAACAAAATGAAATTATTTAGCTACTATGTTCGCAGAGGCAATAACGGAACGGTAAGCCGAAAAGATCGATCGGGAAATATGTATCCCAAAGGGATAGCTCTAGCAGAGTGATTATGCTAGAGTTGGGTTGTATAGCTTCTCATTTTTTATAGCCTGGGCTTTTAATAGCGGATATTGGTGCGCAAACTCTCTCTTCTTATATTTTCCACAAACTCCCTTCTCTCATATTTTTGTAGAGGGGGACATGATCTTATATATGATCTATTTCTGCTACAGGTATACAAATGATGCATAATCATTATATCACATGAATTATTTACTTAGACTATTAAATATCCCTATAACAAATTGATACCATCCCCATCAGAACGATTTCGTGGATGAATACACTTAGGATTCTTTCAAAGTATTGCTTGTGGAGTATACATGTATGTCTGATCAATCTACCCATTGTTGATTGGAAATTTGGAAGATATATTGGGAAAAACTATTGGGAATTTAGAATCTTTTTTTTTTTTCCATGAATTTGTATCTTTCATGGAAATTATGTCAAGTATTGTCCCACAAATTGTCTTTCGATGATTGAAGAATATGAACTCCCGACCTATGATCGTCATGAATTTCATTATGATGATATGGTTCCGGGACGTTTACCGATATCAGTAATTGAATGAAGACTCGATCGAGCATACACTTATTCGAGTTCTAAGTGCTTTCTTCATTATCTATTGGTATTTATCTGGTCACGATTCAGAACAGAGCACTTATGTGTTGCCAATACTGCATGCGGTCGATCCAAATCCAGTAGCATTTTTTCATTATCTTAGAATATAGTCGGCGAGTAAAGGGAGACATTTTTTTGTTATAGCTATTGCAGCCGCCGAAGCAGTTATTTAATCAGCTACTGTTCTGGCAATCGTATCATATAATCGACTCGTATCGATCAATTTCATTTGTCGAAATGGTGATAGAGTATCATATATATGATCTATAGATTAGGAATCAATATATCTATTTCTATCCAAAAAGATCATGGGTATATCTCATAAGATTTATCTATTCTATATGACCAGAATCTCTCGAAATCTATATAGTATTATGATCGATCAAAAACATGATGAATACATCCATATAAAACTCATTATGAAAATGACCTGTCACAATTGGACCATATTCGGGGTGATCTGGAGGGATCGAAATGGGACAAATATCTTTGTTCCATTGAAAAAATAAAGAACCTTAACATATTGGTTCCAAACATAATTGATAGTACAATTATCGATTCGTTTTATATTCATAATATCCCGTTATTAGCCATCTTTATTGGGCATATATTAGAAGATTTGGCTATATATGATCTTATCAATTTAAAAAACTTTTTACTAACTAATGGAGATCCAATGGCACATTCGGTCAAAATTTATGATACATGTATTGGTTGTACCCAATGCGTACGAGCTTGTCCCACAGATGTATTGGAAATGATACCTTGGGAAGGATGTAAAGCTAAGCAAATTGCTTCTGCTCCAAGAACAGAAGACTGCGTAGGTTGTAAGCGGTGCGAATCCGCTTGTCCGACAGATTTCTTGAGTGTACGTGTTTATTTATGGCATGAGACGACTCGCAGTATGGGTCTAGCTTACTAATCAATATGCACAATAAAAATGGTGAAATCCATCTCATATTTTCAATTTTTTTTTTTCTCCACTGATAAAAACAAACCTTTATCATACTTGATCCAAGATCTCGAGTATGGGTTTTTATCAGTGGAGAGAGAGATGGAAAGTCTCTTCCATCTCTATAATTAGCGAATTACCTTAGCTCGATCCAAAATATTTGTTAGTTCGCCCATATCTGCAGATTCCTTAATGCTTTTATTTCCCCTCCCATAGAGGGAGGGAATGAGCTGATTCGATGGTATACTCTAGGTATTTGTTTACTAGAACTCCTTTTAATTACCTATACATTCCGTCCGTTACTATTTCCAATTCGATAATGAATTGATCCAATTCAAAAAAGAAAGATTATAACTGGATAGATCTTATTTATTTTCATTGGAGACTGGGAATTAACGGACTTTCCATTGGACCTATTTGACGGAATTTCTTACCACTTTGGACATTTAAGTTGCTTGGCTAGTTACTCAAAATCCTCGATTTTTTTTTTTTCATTTACTAATTCATTTTAACAATGTACAGTGACCAATTAGGATCATTTGCTTCTCGAGATATTCTAGTTTTCTTTCCTATGCGGGAACTGCAATTTCCCTTCACCCACTTCTATCCGTGCGGAGGGGGGGGGAAAGACGTGTATATTTGGCCACAAAGTTCATTTTGTACACTGCAGGTGGTTCTATCTTTCCCCTAATCGGAGCGAGAAGTATGGGTCTCCAGGGATCTTATGAACCAACATGAGGTTCATAAATATTGGATAAGAACTATTATCCCGTAATACTAAAAATAATATTATTATTAGGGTTCTTCATCACTTATGCAATCAAATCGCCAATTTTTCCCTTACATACTTGTTTAAATTAGAGGGTATGGGTTAATCCGAACATGGAATTGCTACCTCATGCTCATTTTATATTTATTTTCGCTGTGGTTGGTAATGATAGGAGCGGTTAAAATCGTCTATGCAGCTCCAGTTTCTCTGGGTCAACGGAATTGGAAAGGGAGGATAGTGTTCAGTATCCCGTATGGGTTTTGTAATTTTTGGTTCCACGGCAGATACAGGTCCCAATGGATCCTTTTTCAAACGATCTATCATGGATCAATTGGTACGGCACTTGAGAGATTAATGGAATGAAATGGAGCAAATAAACAATTCAATTCTTTCTCTTTTTTTTTTTTTTCTAATATAGTTCAAGTTATTTCAAGTAATGATTCCATCATTCTATAATAAATCTTTGAAATAACTTGGACCAGTTATTGATGTCACTTATCAATTACATAAAGGAACTGGATCGAATCTATTCTTTTTTCCCTCCGGGAATTCGGTCCATTTATGGTTCTATGTTAGATCAACCATCCATAGCTGTGTAACCCTATTCCTAATAGATCGACCCCCAAATAACGGATCCAAACTATAGAAAATCCTAAAGAAGCCACAATTGCCGGTTCCTTACCCTGCCAACCCTTATTCATTCTAGTATGCAGATAAATTGCGAATATGGTCCAAGTAATTAATGCCCAAGTCTCTTTTGGATCCCAGCTCCAATAAGATCCCCATGCTTCATTGGCCCATATTGCTCCAGAAAGAGTACCTATGGTTGAAAGAGAAAAACCGGGACCAATCGCACGATAACTCCAATGATCTAATTGTTTGATCAATTGACATTTACGATAATTCGTTGATGAAAAATCAAAAGTGTATTGCAAATCACTTTTGATTTTTTCATGTGAATCAAAATTTTCATTGGGAAGAATGGATCGGGAAAAGAAATTGTCCATCGCACCGAGAAGAACCTGTCTATTTACTCCGGACATCATAACTAGAAGAGCTATTGATGCTAGGGATCCACATAAAAGGGTTACATAGCTAAACAATATCATACTTACATGCATCATTGACCAATGAGATTGTAGCGCGGGTACTAACATTCCGGATCGTTGCATTTCCTCCGGAAGACCTAAAGTAGCAAAACCATGAGTTAACATAGCACTCGGCGCAGTAATTGCACCTAACCACCGATCATCTTGGCTCCGTATTTCTAGAACTATATGGAGCACGGATGAACTCCAGGAAAGGAACATGAATGATTCGTACAAATTACTCAACGGTAAATGTCCCGAATAAAACCAACGAGTAATTAATAATCCCGTTGTACAAAGAAAAGTAACTATCATGCCCTTTCCTCCCGAACTGCTTAGTCCTTCAATTCGATAAACTAAGGTTCCCCAATAAATGAGAGTTACAACCAAAATGAGAGAAAAAGAGATGTGAGCCAATATATGTTCTAAAGTTATGAATATCATATTCAACCCATTTATTCATTTTATTTCCAAATGAGATCTATGATGGAAAGATAAGTTTTATTTATCACAATGGAAATAGATTGAACAGATATTGCTACATAGGAAGAAGTTATTGAGGGGATCTTATTTTAAAAATGCCGCCACTCGGATTTGAACCGAGATGCTCTCGCACTGCTTCCTAAGAGCAGCGTGTCTACCAATTTCACCATGGCGGCTTCGTAGGGACCATACTAGCTTATTTACACCAGATCGTCAATGTTATGGAACGTGTCTAGCAGAGGGAGTAATCTGTGAATATAACGTCCAAATAAAATATAAGTTCGGGCATTTACATTTGAATCAATTTTATGTTGGTTTATGATTATAACGGAGCATGGCGCAGCTTGGTAGCGTGCCATCTTGGGGTGATGGAGGTCGTGGGTTCAGATCCCACTGCTCCGAAAGAGAATAATAAAATAGTCACATGCGTTATCGGACAAGGAATATCTTTCAATTTTTGCTCACGATGGGAAGAATCGGAGCAGCTAGATTCCAAACAATAAAGAGAGATACATAGTTATATCATAACTTTCCAATCTTTTTGATTGGTTTGAGCATATACATATCTAGAATAAAACTATGTTTCTGATCCATGATCTCCCATATGATTATTCTCCAATATTTTGTTGGACTTTCTAATTTTAGGGAAGACATCAAAATATATTGATAGCTCACAATAATATGACATACGGGTTAATATACAGGCTGCTAATCAATTAATTGATCCTATTTTGAGCTACGGAGATGTAGAAAGGGGTTTTATTAAAAGATGATGACTTTGAGTTCTCCTAAAGGATTTAGCACTTTTTTCTATACAACCATAAAAGAGGGAAAGAATGGGTTCAGAGATGAATCATTGGTAGGAGCAGAAGCAGAAGAAGGATGAATCGAGATATCTGGAACTACGAACTAGTAATTATTTGCTATAGAGCAATAACCTCCATCTATTACGAAATGCACGAGCTATTTCATAATTCAATAATATAATCTCTATGCATGATTCCCTAGGTTCTGTGCTATTCTTTATCAAAAAGAAGAAATAGTTTCGATCCTAGTTTCGGATCGGAATGGATGGATTGGGATGTTTATAAGGTTGAGCTAC